TTGTTGCCGAATTAATAGTATTTTTTGGACTAATTACCAGTCAAAAATACCTTTTAATGCCAAAAATACTAATTACTTTTGTAATGGCAATTGGAATGATATTAACTCCTATTTATTCATTATCTATGTCACGCCAGATGTTCTATGGATACAAGATATTTAATGCTCCAAACTCTTATTTTTTTGATTCTGGACCGCGAGAGTTATTTCTTTCAATCTCTATCTTTTTACCCATACTAGGTATTGGTATGTACCCCGATTTTGTTCTTTCACTATCAGTTGACAAGGTCGAAGTTATTCTATCTAATTCTTTTTATAGATAGTTTTGATGAATAAAAAAAAAAAAAGAAAAAATCCTATGATTTTTTTTTAATCGTTCGTTGTACAATGAAAAAAAGAAGGCTTTTTCTTCTTCTCTTAAGTTAAGTAAAAAAATGAATTTGAATCGGCGCGAACCCTGTGAATCAAATATTGTAGTGATTCACAGGGTTCTCATCAGTTCACATAAAATTTTTTTATCTCATATGCACTGTCCACTTTTCTATTCGTAAGAGTCTTTTTTGAATCCTTTTGAATTCAATTAGATGTTAATGTAAATGAACCATAACTATGTAGTCCTATTCCTAATAGATTGACCCCAAAATAGCATATCCAAATTATAAGAAAGCCAATAGACGCCACAATTGCGGAATTTATACCCTTCCATTTTATATTGGTTCGAATATGTAAATAAATCGCGAATACGATCCAAGTAATAAATGCCCAAGTTTCCTTTGGGTCCCAACTCCAATATGATCCCCATGCTTCGTTAGCCCATACTGCTCCAGAAAGTATCCCTATGGTTAAAAAGATAAATCCTAGACTAATAACCCGATAACTCCAATAATCCAATTGTTGAATAAATTGCGACCTGTAATAATTCTTCGGAGAAAAAAAAGAAGTATTTTGTAAAACATTTCTTCTTTCATTCATGTATTCGATTTCACCAAAGAAAAATGACCCATTTAAATTTAATAAACGATTACTTGTAAAAAAAAACTTTCTGTTTTTTCTAACTGCAATGACTAGAAGTGCTACTGATAATAATGATCCACATAAAAGGGCTGCATAGCCCAATATCATCATACTTACGTGCATTATTAACCACTCGGATTGAAGAGCGGGTACTAATATTTCAGATTCGTGTATTTGAGTTAAAAGACCTGAAGTAGCAAAGCCTTGGGTAAAAATAGCACTTGGGCCGATTATTGCGCTTAAAAAATTTTGATTTTTTTTGAAATACGGAACTATATGAATAAGGGAGAAACTCCATGAAAGGAAGATTAATGATTCATATAAATTACTTAGTGGAAAATGTCCCGAATAAATCCAACGAGTAACTAATAATCCTGTTATACAGAAAAAAGTCATTATCATGCCCTTTTCTGATGAATCGTAGAGTTTTATGATTTCATCGACTAAAAAGGTTATCAAATGAATTGTAATTACAATTGAAACGATCGAAAAAGAAATATGAGTTAATATATGCTCTAAGGTTGAAAATATCATAAAAATCTTAAAAAATAGGAGTTCTTTAATTACAAGAAATCAGGAATTGAATTCATTATAGGATCTATTTAGTTTTTTTAGAAGATGGCATGCCGCCACTCGGACTCGAACCGAGATGCTCTAGCACTGCTTCCTAAGAGCAGCGTGTCTACCAATTTCACCATAGCGGCTTGTCTTGAACTCATAATAGCCTTATGAATAAGCAATCGTCTAGATTTAAGAATTCAATTGGTTGCAATATTTTTTAGGAAAGATTCAAATGGATGAATAAAAATTAGTTCAAATAGGTATTTAAAGGTTCATTATTTTAGTTTAGGGCCTTAGTTTTATTATCAATTAATAGGATAGAACTCAAAAAAAATCCATTTTCTTAATGAATCCAAAAGAAAAAAACCTATTTTGGATCACTCAAAATTGATACATTATTTATCCAGACTCTCTTCACTAAGTGTTTTTTATTTTCTTGATTGGGTTGATCGCGAGAGATATATGGGGGTGTATATAGGAATTCATAGAAAATCAAAAAGTCAGAAAGTTACACAAAAGGGTTTAAAATTTTAATCAATTAGTTTTAATGATTTTAGTAACTAAAGATTCAAGATTTTCTATTTGCTCTTCTATAGATAGAGAGAAAAAGTGGATATAGAGAAAAAAGAAAAAGTTGTATTATTGTAACAAATAGGGAGATGCGGAAAATAAGACTCCCCGCCGTGGAAATGAGAAAATATACTAAATAGAAAATGGAGTATCTTTTGTTTATTCTTTTGTCAACAAAAAGAAAGTATTTTTTCTTTTTTTGAATTGAATTGAGTAAGGTAAACAGAAGAATTCTTATTCTACATATTCTAAGAACGGAGCGAATTCCATTACCTATTGAGTTAATCAATATGAAATGGAATTCATTAATTTGATTTTCGAAATGAGTCAATTTTTTGAGTCAAGTCGATTCAGA